GCTAGCGTAGCTTAAAATAAAGCATAGCACTGAAGATGCTAAGACGGGCCCTAAAAAGCCTCGCATGCACAAAGGCTTGGTCCTGACTTTACTATCTGCTTTAGCACAATTTACACATGCAAGTATCCGCAACCCTGTGAGGATGCCCTTAATCCCCCGCCCGGGGACGAGGAGCGGGCATCAGGCACTAATATTTTTAGCCCAAGACGCCCTGCCACGCCACACCCCCAAGGGAATTCAGCAGTGATAGACATTAAGCCATGAGTGAAAACTTGACTTAGTTAGTGCTAAGAGGGCCGGTAAAACTCGTGCCAGCCACCGCGGTTATACGAGAGGCCCTAGTCGATAAACACGGCGTAAAGGGTGGTTAAGGAAAGCAGAAATTTAAAGCCAAAGAGCCTCTTGGCCGTCATACGCTCCTGAGTGTCCGAAGCCCAATTAAACGAAAGTAGCTTTAACATAGCCCACCTGACCCCACGAAAGCTAAGAAACAAACTGGGATTAGATACCCCACTATGCTTAGCCGTAAACCTAGACGTTATTTCACAACAAACGTCCGCCAGGGTACTACGAGCGTTAGCTTAAAACCCAAAGGACTTGGCGGTGCCTTAGACCCCCCTAGAGGAGCCTGTTCTAGAACCGATAACCCCCGTTAAACCTCACCACTTCTAGCCATTCCCGCCTATATACCGCCGTCGTCAGCTTACCCTGTGAAGGACTAACAGTAAGCTAAATGAATATATTCCAAAACGTCAGGTCGAGGTGTAGCGCACGAAGTGGGAAGAAATGGGCTACATTTTCTATTATAGAATATTACGAACAGTACCCTGAAAAATTACTCGAAGGAGGATTTAGTAGTAAAAAGGAAATAGAGTGTCCTTTTGAACCCGGCTCTGAGGCGCGTACACACCGCCCGTCACTCTCCCCTGTCACACAGCAACAAATGTTACTAACACCAAAGCACCGACAAGGGGAGGCAAGTCGTAACATGGTAAGTGTACCGGAAGGTGCACTTGGATCAAACCCAGGGTGTGGCTGAGACAGTTAAGCATCTCCCTTACACCGAGAAGACATCCATGCAAGTTGGATCACCCTGAGCCAAACAGCTAGCTTAACCACCAAATTAACCTAACAACATAAATAATATAGCATAACCTAAATTTATAAACTAAACCATTTTTCCACCTTAGTACGGGAGACGGAAAAGGTAACTTCAAGCAATAGAGAAAGTACCGCAAGGGAAAGCTGAAAGAGTGGTGAAACAGTCCATACAAGCACAAAAAAGCAGAGCCTAAGCCTCGTACCTTTTGCATCATGATTTAGCCAGTACTACACAAGCAAAGTGACCTTTAGTTTGAAACCCCGAAACCAAGTGAGCTACCCCGGGACAGCCTAATGGGCCAACCCGTCTCTGTGGCAAAAGAGTGGGAAGAGCCCCGGGTAGAGGTGATAGACCTACCGAACTTGGTGATAGCTGGTTGCCTAAGAAATGAATAGAAGTTCAGCCTCGTACCCCTTTAATCAACCAAGAAATATCTAAACAAGAAAAAAGAAAAATACGAGAGTTAGTTAAAGGGGGTACAGCCCCTTTAACCAAGGACACAACCTTAAACAGGAGGATAAGGGTCATATTTTTTAAAACTAGTCGCCTCAGTGGGCCTAAAAGCAGCCATCTGAACAGAAAGCGTTAAAGCTCAAACGACACAAAGTTTATTATACTGATAACCAACCCAACTCCCCTAATAATATTAGGCCATTCCATGCCAACATGGAAGAGACCATGCTAATATGAGTAACAAGAGGACACAATCCTCTCCCAGCACAAGTGTAAACCAGATCGGACTAACCACTGGAAATTAACGAACCCAAAAAAAGAGGGCAGTGTTAACACAAATAAAATCAAGAAAACCCCACAACACCAAAATCGTTAAACCCACACTGGAGTGCACCAAGGAAAGACTAAAAGAAAAGGAAGGAACTCGGCAAACACAAGCCTCGCCTGTTTACCAAAAACATCGCCTCCTGCAAACCCCTATGTATAGGAGGTCCAGCCTGCCCAGTGACTACGAGTTTAACGGCCGCGGTATTTTGACCGTGCAAAGGTAGCGCAATCACTTGTCTTTTAAATGAAGACCTGTATGAATGGCCAAACGAGGGCTTAGCTGTCTCCCCTTTCAAGTCAGTGAAATTGATCTACCCGTGCAGAAGCGGGTATATGAATACAAGACGAGAAGACCCTTTGGAGCTTAAGGTACAAACCCAACTACGTCAAACAGCTTACTAAAAAAGTACAAACCTAGTAGAAAATGGACTTTTACCTTCGGTTGGGGCGACCATGGAGAACAAAAGATCCTCCAAGTGGATTGGGACTAAACCCTAAAACTAAGAAAGACACTTCCAAGTCACAGAAATTCTGACCAATTATGATCCGACCCCCAGGCCGATCGACGAACCAAGTTACCCTAGGGATAACAGCGCAATCCTCTCCAAGAGTCCATATCGACGAGAGGGTTTACGACCTCGATGTTGGATCAGGACATCCTAATGGTGCAGCCGCTATTAAGGGTTCGTTTGTTCAACGATTAAAGTCCTACGTGATCTGAGTTCAGACCGGAGCAATCCAGGTCAGTTTCTATCTGTAAAGTCATTTTTCCTAGTACGAAAGGACCGGAAAAAAAAGGCCCATGCTAAAAGCACGCCTTGCCCCTAATTAATGAAGACAACTAAATTAAGTAAGGGGGGACCCAAATACTTGCCAAAATAAGGCCACACTAAGATGGCAGAGCATGGTAATTGCAAAAGGCCTAAGCCCTTTCAGCCAGAGGTTCAAATCCTCTTCTTAGTTCATGCTAAACACTCTACTAACTCACCTGATTAACCCACTTGCATATATTGTTCCCGTCCTACTAGCCGTAGCTTTTCTTACACTCCTTGAACGAAAAGTCCTAGGATATATACAATTACGAAAAGGCCCAAACATTGTAGGCCCTTACGGCCTACTTCAACCAATCGCCGACGGAGTTAAACTATTTATCAAAGAACCCATCCGCCCGTCTACATCATCCCCATTTCTATTTTTAGCAACCCCAATACTTGCATTAACTCTGGCTATAACCTTATGAGCACCAATACCCATACCACACCCAGTCACAGACCTAAACCTGGGCATTTTATTTGTCCTAGCCCTGTCAAGTCTAGCAGTGTACTCTATTTTAGGATCAGGATGAGCATCAAACTCAAAATACGCACTAATTGGTGCCCTGCGGGCTGTGGCCCAAACAATTTCCTATGAGGTAAGCCTAGGATTAATTCTACTTTCCATTATCATCTTCTCCGGAGGTTACACACTACAAATATTTAATATTACACAAGAAAGCATCTGGCTACTAATTCCCGCTTGACCACTAGCCGCAATATGATATATTTCCACACTAGCCGAAACAAACCGTGCACCATTTGACTTGACTGAAGGTGAATCCGAATTAGTATCCGGCTTCAACGTAGAATATGCTGGTGGACCATTCGCTCTATTCTTTCTAGCCGAATATGCCAACATTCTATTAATAAACACCCTATCAGCTATTCTTTTCCTCGGCGCATCACACACACCCTACATTCCAGAACTAACAACAATTAATTTAATAACCAAAGCCGCACTTTTATCAGTGATATTCCTATGAGTTCGAGCCTCATATCCACGATTCCGATATGACCAACTCATGCATCTAGTCTGAAAAAACTTCCTCCCACTAACCCTAGCCCTAGTCTTATGACACGCCGCCCTTCCAATTGCACTAGCAGGACTCCCTCCCCAACTATAACCACAAGGAACCGTGCCCGAATTCCTAAGGACCACTTTGATAGGGTGGCTTATGGGGGTTAAAGTCCCCCCAGTTCCTAGAAAGAAGGGAATTGAACCCATACTCAGGAGATCAAAACTCCTGGTGCTTCCTCTACACCACTTTCTACGATAAGGTCAGCTAATTAAGCTTTCGGGCCCATACCCCGAACATGACGGTTAAAATCCCTCCCCTATCAATGAATCCCTACGTACTCGCCATCCTCCTATCCAGCCTAGGACTAGGAACCACCCTAACCTTTGCCAGCTCCCACTGACTACTCGCCTGAATGGGATTGGAAATTAACACTCTAGCAATCACCCCCCTAATAGCACAACAACATCACCCGCGAGCAGTTGAAGCAACCACAAAATACTTCCTAACTCAAGCAACCGCCGCAGCAATAATCTTATTTGCCGCAACAACAAATGCATGAATTACAGGAGAATGAGATATTAATAACCTATCCCACCCCCTTGCCTCAACAATAACAATCACCGCCTTAGCACTAAAAATTGGCTTAGCACCCATACACTTCTGACTGCCAGAAGTACTACAAGGACTCGATCTGCTCACAGGACTAATTCTGTCAACCTGACAAAAACTGGCCCCCTTTGCATTAATTATCCAAGTGGCACCAGCCATTGACCCCCTTGTTCTTACATCCTTAGGACTTCTATCCACACTAATTGGGGGCTGAGGAGGGCTTAACCAAACCCAGATCCGAAAAATCTTGGCCTACTCCTCAATCGCACACATAGGCTGAATAATAATTATTTTACAATATGCCCCCCACCTAACCCTACTCGCACTAAGCACATACATTTTTATAACCACCACAGCATTCCTCTCACTAAAAATGGCATCAACCACAAAAATTAGCACCCTAACAACAATATGATCAAAAACTCCAATCCTAGCATCAACAACCGCCCTAGCTCTACTTTCACTAGGGGGTCTTCCACCACTGACAGGATTTATACCAAAATGACTAATCTTACAAGAAATAACAAAACAAGAACTTCCACTTACAGCAACAATTATAGCCCTAGCCGCCCTACTAAGCCTATACTTTTACCTACGACTATGCTACGCCATAACCCTCACTATCTCCCCAAACACAACAAATGCCACAACCCCCTGACGAACCCAAACAACCCAATCAACACTCACCTTAGCCCTATCAACAACAATCGCCCTAGGACTGCTACCCATCACCCCGGCCATCCTAATGCTAGCCACCTAGGGACTTAGGATAAACCAGACCAAGGGCCTTCAAAGCCCTAAGCAGGAGTTAAAATCTCCTAGTCCCTGATAAGACCTGCGGGACTCTATCCCACATCTTCTGAATGCAACTCAGACACTTTAATTAAGCTAAGGCCTTACTAGATGAGAAGGCCTCGATCCTACAAACTCTTAGTTAACAGCTAAGCGCCCAAACCAGCGAGCATTCATCTACTTTCCCGCCGTTAACCGAGTAAGGCGGGAAAGCCCCGGCAGACGTTAATCTGCGTCTTGAGATTTGCAATCTAATGTGTACTTCACCACGGGGCTTGATAGGAAGAGGACTTAAACCTCTATCTTCGGGGCTACAACCCGCCGCCTAATTTCGGCCATCCTACCTGTGGCAATCACACGCTGATTCTTCTCTACCAACCACAAAGACATTGGCACCCTTTATTTAGTATTTGGTGCCTGAGCCGGAATAGTCGGTACCGCTCTTAGCTTGCTAATTCGAGCTGAACTAAACCAGCCAGGATCCCTCCTCGGCGACGACCAGATTTACAATGTTATTGTTACCGCACATGCCTTCGTTATAATTTTCTTTATAGTAATGCCCATTCTTATTGGCGGATTTGGCAACTGACTTGTGCCACTGATAATTGGGGCCCCTGACATGGCATTCCCTCGAATAAATAATATGAGCTTTTGACTCCTGCCTCCATCATTTCTTTTACTCTTAGCCTCATCTGGCGTTGAAGCCGGGGCCGGTACGGGATGAACAGTCTATCCGCCATTAGCCGGCAACTTAGCCCACGCAGGCGCATCCGTAGACCTAACTATCTTCTCACTCCACTTGGCCGGTGTATCATCCATCCTTGGGGCAATCAACTTCATCACAACAACAATTAACATAAAACCCCCAGCCGTCTCCCAATATCAAACCCCACTATTTGTATGGGCTGTTCTTGTAACTGCTGTGCTACTTTTATTATCTCTCCCAGTCCTAGCTGCTGGAATTACAATACTTCTAACGGACCGAAACCTAAACACTACATTCTTTGACCCTGCAGGAGGAGGAGACCCTATTCTTTATCAGCACCTGTTTTGATTCTTTGGCCACCCAGAGGTTTACATTTTAATTTTGCCCGGATTTGGTATCATCTCCCACGTTGTTGCCTACTACTCAGGCAAAAAAGAACCATTTGGATACATAGGAATAGTCTGAGCAATAATGGCCATCGGCCTGCTGGGCTTCATCGTCTGAGCACATCACATATTTACAGTTGGTATAGACGTAGATACTCGTGCATACTTTACATCCGCAACCATAATCATTGCCATCCCAACAGGCGTGAAAGTGTTTAGCTGACTCGCCACACTCCACGGAGGTTCAATTAAATGAGAAACACCAATACTTTGAGCCCTTGGTTTCATTTTCCTTTTCACAGTAGGAGGACTAACAGGAATTGTGCTAGCCAACTCGTCACTAGACATTGTTCTGCATGATACATATTATGTCGTCGCACACTTCCACTACGTGCTGTCAATAGGAGCCGTATTTGCCATCATAGCAGCCTTTGTACACTGATTCCCCTTATTCACAGGATACACCCTCCATAGCACTTGAACCAAAATCCACTTCGGAGTAATATTTGTAGGCGTAAACCTCACCTTCTTCCCACAACACTTCCTCGGCCTAGCAGGAATGCCACGCCGATATTCAGACTACCCAGACGCCTACACCCTATGAAATACAGTATCCTCTATTGGATCACTAATCTCACTAGTAGCAGTAATTATGTTCTTATTCATTTTATGAGAAGCCTTTGCCGCAAAACGAGAAGTTTCATCTGTAGAATTAACCGCAACAAATGTCGAATGGCTGCATGGATGCCCCCCTCCATATCACACATTCGAAGAGCCCGCATTTGTGCAAGTTCAATCAAATTAATGAGAAAGGGAGGAATTGAACCCCCATCTACTGGTTTCAAGCCAGTCACATAACCACTCTGTCACTTCCTTCTAAAGACATTAGTAAACCCGTAAATTACATCACTTTGTCAAGGTGAAATAGTAGGTTAAACCCCTGCATGTCTTAAGCTCTAAGCTTAATGGCACATCCCACTCAATTAGGATTCCAAGACGCGGCATCACCCGTTATAGAAGAACTTCTCCACTTTCATGACCACGCTTTAATAATCGTATTTTTAATTAGCACCCTGGTACTTTACATTATTATCGCAATAGTATCAACAAAACTTACAAACAAGTACATTTTAGACTCTCAAGAAATTGAAATTGTATGAACAGTCCTACCAGCTGTAATTCTTGTTATAATTGCCCTTCCCTCCTTACGAATTCTTTATCTTATAGATGAGATTAATGACCCACACCTAACAATTAAAGCCATGGGCCATCAATGGTACTGAAGCTACGAGTATACCGATTACGAAAACCTAGGCTTCGACTCATATATAATTCCAACCCAAGACCTCAGCCCGGGGCAATTTCGATTACTTGAAACAGATCACCGAATGGTTGTCCCCATAGAATCTCCAATCCGAGTACTTGTATCAGCCGAAGATGTATTACATTCCTGAGCTGTCCCATCCCTCGGGGTAAAAATAGACGCCGTCCCAGGACGTCTTAACCAAACAGCCTTCATTGCTTCCCGCCCGGGGGTATTTTATGGACAATGTTCTGAAATTTGCGGAGCAAACCACAGCTTTATACCCATCGTAGTAGAAGCAGTCCCTCTTGAACACTTCGAAAACTGATCATCACTTATACTAGAAGACGCCTCACTAGGAAGCTAAATCCGGGCTTCAGCGTTGGCCTTTTAAGCCAAAGAATGGTGCCTCCCAACCACCCCTAGTGAAATGCCTCAATTAAACCCCGCTCCTTGACTCGCAATTTTAGTATTTTCATGACTAGTATTTCTCACTATCATCCCCACCAAAGTAATAAACCACACCTCACCTAATGAGCCGACCCTTTTGGACTCCGAAAAACACAAAACCGAACCCTGAGACTGACCATGGCAATAAGCTTCTTTGATCAATTTGCAAGCCCATCCTATCTTGGTATCCCCCTAATTGCAATCGCAATCACCTTACCATGAATTCTATTCCCCACCCCCTCATCACGATGAATCAACAACCGTCTAATTACAATTCAAGGATGATTTATCAACCGATTCACCAATCAACTTATGCTACCATTAAATATTGGAGGCCACAAATGAGCATTATTATTAGCCTCACTAATAGTATTTTTAATCACCATTAACATGCTTGGACTACTACCATACACTTTCACCCCAACAACACAATTATCATTAAACATGGGATTTGCCGTCCCATTATGACTTGCTACAGTTATTATCGGAATGCGAAACCAACCAACAGTTGCCCTAGGGCATTTATTACCAGAGGGCACTCCAATTCCTTTAATTCCCGTACTTATCATCATCGAGACAATTAGCCTATTTATTCGACCTTTAGCCTTAGGCGTCCGACTAACAGCAAACCTAACTGCCGGACACCTACTAATCCAATTAATCGCCACTGCCGTGTTTGTTCTACTCCCAATAATACCAACCGTAGCAATCTTAACTGCCGCTGTCCTCTTCCTCCTTACACTCTTAGAAGTTGCAGTAGCTATAATTCAAGCTTATGTATTTGTCCTTCTTCTAAGCCTGTACTTACAAGAAAACGTTTAATGGCCCACCAAGCACATGCATATCATATGGTTGATCCAAGCCCATGACCACTAACCGGCGCAGTCGGAGCTCTTCTAATGACATCCGGCCTGGCAATCTGGTTTCACTTCCACTCAACTACACTTATAACTCTTGGAATAGTTCTTTTACTCCTTACCATGTACCAATGATGACGAGACATTATTCGAGAAGGAACTTTCCAAGGCCACCACACACCCCCAGTACAAAAAGGCTTGCGCTACGGAATAATTTTATTTATTACATCTGAAGTATTCTTTTTCCTCGGGTTTTTCTGAGCTTTCTACCACTCAAGCCTAGCACCCACACCAGAGCTAGGAGGATGCTGACCCCCAACAGGAATTATCACACTAGACCCGTTTGAGGTGCCACTACTTAACACAGCCGTTCTCCTGGCATCAGGAGTTACGGTAACATGAGCTCACCACAGCCTAATAGAAGGTGAACGCAAACAAGCCATTCAGTCCCTCGCACTAACTATCCTACTAGGACTATACTTCACTGCCCTACAAGCCATAGAATACTACGAAGCACCATTCACAATCGCAGACGGAGTTTACGGCTCAACATTCTTTGTAGCCACAGGATTCCACGGACTCCATGTCATTATTGGATCCTCATTCTTAGCAGTCTGCCTACTTCGCCAAATCCAATATCACTTCACATCTGAACACCACTTCGGCTTTGAAGCCGCCGCATGATACTGACACTTTGTAGACGTAGTATGACTATTCCTCTACGTATCCATCTACTGATGAGGCTCATATCTTTCTAGTATTCAAATAGTACGGGTGACTTCCAATCACTCAGTCTTGGTTAACCCCAGGGAAAGATAATGAACTTAGTTATTACAATTTTAACCATTACAATCACCCTCTCCCTAGTATTAGCAATTGTATCTTTCTGACTTCCACAAATAAACCCAGATGCAGAAAAACTTTCACCATATGAATGTGGCTTCGACCCCTTAGGATCTGCTCGACTCCCATTTTCACTTCGATTCTTTTTAGTAGCAATCCTATTCCTATTATTCGACCTAGAAATTGCCTTACTCCTCCCGCTACCATGAGGAGATCAACTCCACAACCCCGCCGGGACCTTCTTCTGAGCTACAGCAGTTCTAATTTTACTCACATTAGGATTAGTCTATGAATGAGTTCAAGGAGGCCTAGAATGGGCAGAATAGGGGGTTAGTCCAATAAAAGACCTCTGATTTCGGCTCAGAAGATCGTGGTTTAATTCCATGGCCCCCTTATGACACCCGTACACTTCAGCTTCAGCTCAGCCTTCGCATTAGGACTAATGGGCCTAGCATTTCACCGCACTCACTTACTCTCTGCACTACTCTGCCTAGAAGGAATAATATTATCCCTATTTATTGCACTAGCCCTTTGAGCTATACAATTTGAATCAACTGTATTTTCTACAGCACCTATATTATTACTAGCCTTCTCCGCCTGCGAAGCCAGTGCAGGCCTGGCCCTTCTGGTTGCCACAGCCCGAACCCACGGAACTGACCGTCTACAAAACCTCAACCTACTACAATGCTAAAAGTATTAATCCCCACAATCATGCTATTCCCCACAATCTGGTTGTCATCTCCTAAATGACTATGAACAACAACAACCGCACAAAGCCTACTAATTGCCCTCTCCAGCCTTTCATGATTAAAGTGAACATCAGAAACCGGATGATCAACCTCAAACACCTACTTAGCCACAGACCCCTTGTCGACCCCCCTCCTAGTACTCACCTGCTGACTCCTTCCATTAATAATTTTAGCCAGCCAAAACCACATTCACCCCGAGCCAATTAACCGCCAACGCCTATACATTACCCTTTTGGCCTCTCTACAAACCTTTCTAATCATAGCATTCGGGGCTACAGAAATTATTATGTTTTATATTATATTTGAGGCCACCCTGATCCCTACACTGATTATTATTACCCGATGAGGAAACCAAACTGAGCGCCTCAACGCAGGAACCTACTTCCTATTTTACACCCTAGCAGGATCACTACCACTTCTAGTCGCCCTACTTCTTCTCCAACAAACAACAGGAACTCTCTCAATACTAATTTTACAATACTCTCAACCCATAACACTCGACTCATGGGGCCACAATATCTGATGAGCAGGATGCCTAATCGCATTTTTAGTAAAAATACCACTTTACGGAGTCCACCTGTGACTTCCAAAAGCCCACGTTGAGGCCCCAGTAGCAGGATCCATAGTTCTAGCTGCAGTTTTACTAAAACTAGGGGGATATGGTATGATACGAATAATAGTTATACTAGACCCACTCTCAAAAGAACTAGCCTACCCCTTTATTATCTTGGCATTATGAGGCATCATCATAACCGGATCAATCTGCCTTCGCCAGACAGACTTAAAATCACTAATTGCCTACTCATCCGTAAGTCACATAGGCCTGGTAGCAGGAGGCATTTTAATTCAAACCCCATGAGGATTCACAGGTGCAATCATTCTAATAATTGCCCACGGCCTAGTGTCCTCCGCACTATTCTGCTTAGCCAACACCACCTACGAACGAACCCACAGCCGAACCATAGTCTTAGCTCGAGGACTCCAAATAATTTTTCCCCTAACAGCAGTCTGATGATTTATTGCTAATTTAGCCAACCTGGCACTACCGCCTCTCCCAAATCTCATGGGCGAGCTTATAATTATTACCACTCTTTTTAACTGATCCCCATGAACCATCATGCTTACAGGAGTGGGAACACTAATTACAGCGGGCTATTCCCTATACCTATTCCTAATGACCCAACGGGGCCCCACACCAAACCATATCACGGGGCTACCACCATTTCACACCCGAGAACATTTATTAATAGTACTTCATCTGCTCCCAGTCATTTTACTGGTAACAAAACCTGAGCTTATATGAGGCTGATGCCACTAGTAAGTATAGTTTAATTCAAGACATTAGATTGTGATTCTAAAAATAGAGGTTAAAATCCTCTTACTCACCAAGGAAGGCCAGAGGCAATAAGCACTGCTAATACTTACACCCACGGTTAAATTCCGTGGCTTCCTTACGCTTCTAAAGGATAACAGCTCATCCATTGGTCTTAGGAACCAAAAACTCTTGGTGCAAATCCAAGTGGAAGCTATGCACCCAACCACCCTAATCCTATCATCCTCACTAATTCTAGTCATTACAATCCTTATTTACCCCCTATTAACTACATTAAATCCAACCCCCAAAGGCCCCTACTGAGCAACAACACATGTAAAAACTGCTGTAAGTACTGCATTTTTCATTAGCCTCCTGCCACTTATAATGTTCCTAGACCAAGGAGCTGAAACCATCGTCACCAACTGACACTGAATAAATACCACCTTATTTGACATCAATGTCAGCTTTAAATTTGACCACTACTCCCTCATCTTTACACCTATTGCCCTCTACGTAACATGATCTATCCTTGAATTCGCATCCTGATACATACACTCTGACCCAAACATAAACCAATTTTTCAAATACCTACTTCTATTCCTAGTAGCCATAATTATTCTCGTAACCGCCAACAACATGTTTCAGCTCTTCATCGGATGAGAGGGCGTAGGAATTATATCCTTCCTCCTAATCGGCTGGTGATACGGACGAGCAGATGCTAATACAGCAGCCCTCCAGGCCGTTTTATATAACCGGGTGGGAGATATCGGATTAATTATAAGCATGGCCTGAATTGCTATAAACCTAAATTCGTGAGAAATTCAACAAATTTTTTATCTGTCAAAAACCTCTGACATGACACTTCCCCTAATTGGTTTAATTTTAGCAGCAACTGGCAAGTCAGCCCAATTTGGCCTTCATCCATGACTGCCCTCCGCCATGGAGGGCCCCACACCAGTCTCTGCCCTACTTCACTCCAGCACCATGGTTGTTGCAGGAATCTTCCTACTCATTCGACTACACCCAATTATAGAAGACAATAACCTGGCATTAACAATTTGCCTATGCCTAGGAGCCCTAACCACCCTATTTACAGCCGCCTGCGCCTTAACACAAAATGACATCAAAAAAATCGTAGCATTCTCAACATCCAGCCAATTAGGGCTTATAATAGTTACCATTGGCCTCAACCAACCCCAACTAGCGTTCCTACACATCTGCACCCATGCCTTTTTTAAAGCAATGTTATTTTTATGCTCTGGATCCATTATCCACAGCCTAAATGACGAACAAGACATTCGAAAAATGGGAGGCCTACAAAACCTCTTACCCCTCACCTCAACTTGCCTGACCATCGGCAGCCTGGCCCTAACAGGAACACCATTCCTAGCCGGCTTCTTCTCAAAAGACGCAATCATCGAAGCCCTAAATACCTCTTACCTAAACGCCTGGGCCCTAACCCTAACACTCATCGCCACATCCTTTACTGCTGTGTACAGTTTCCGAGTAGTTTTCTTCGTCACCATGGGTACTCCACGATTTACACCTCTTTCCCCCATTAATGAAAACAACCCATCAGTGATTAACCCGATCAAACGACTTGCCTGAGGAAGTATTATCGCAGGACTTATCATTACATCAAACTTTTTACCCTCCAAAACACCCATCATAACCATGCCCATAGTTCTCAAGATAGCCGCCCTTGCAGTAACAATTATTGGTCTACTAGTAGCCATAGAACTGACAACATTAACTAGCAAACAATTCAAAACTAACCCAACAACCACTCCCCACCATTTCTCAAATATACTAGGCTACTTCCCCGCAATTATCCACCGACTTATCCCAAAACTAAACTTAACTTTGGGACAATCAATTGCCACACAACTAGTAGACCAAACCTGGTTTGAAACTGTTGGACCAAAAGGAACATCCTCTGCACAAATCAAAATGGCCAAAACCATTAGTGACACCCAACGAGGAATGATTAAAACATATTTAACAATCTTTCTATTTACCACAACCCTCGCCATTCTCTTAGCAGCCCTTTAAACTGCACGAAGCGTCCCACGACCTAACCCACGAGTCAACTCTAAAACAACAAACAAAGTCAACAACAACACCCACGCACAAATAATTAACATTCCCCCGCCAGACGAGTATATCATCGCCACACCACTAGTATCTCCCCGCAACATAGAAAACTCCTTCAAACCATCAACAACAACCCAAGACCCCTCATACCAGTCCTCCCAAAACAGACCAACCATCAAACCCACACCAAGTAAATAAATCATAACATACCCGACCACAGAACGGTCCCCTCACGCCTCCGGAAAAGGTTCAGCAGCCAAAGCCGCTGAATAAGCAAATACAACAAGCATTCCACCCAAATAGATTAAAAAAAGGACCAAAGATAAAAAAGATCCCCCATGACCAATAAGCACCCCGCACCCAACCCCCGCCGCTACCACTAAACCAAAAGCAGCAAAATAGGGCGCAGGATTAGAAGCCACAGCAACCAAACCAACAATCAAAGCCATCAACAGTAACGATACAAGATAAGTCATAATTCTCACTCGGATTCTAACCGAGACCAGTGACTTGAAGAACCACCGTTGTTATTCAACTATAAGAACCCTAATGGCAAGCCTACGAAAAACACATCCCCTAATTAAAATTGCTAACGACGCGCTAGTTGACCTACCAGCCCCCTCTAACATCTCAGTATGATGAAACTTTGGATCCCTGCTAGGACTATGCCTGATTACCCAAATCCTAACCGGATTGTTCCTAGCTATACACTATACATCTGACATCTCCACCGCCTTTTCCTCAGTAGCCCACATTTGCCGAGACGTAAATTATGGATGACTAATCCGAAATATTCATGCCAACGGGGCATCATTCTTTTTTATCTGTATCTACATACACATTGCCCGAGGACTATATTACGGATCTTACCTATACAAGGAAACCTGAAACATTGGAGTCATCCTGCTGCTATTAGTAATAATAACAGCCTTCGTGGGCTACGTCCTACCATGAGGACAAATATCATTTTGAGGCGCAACAGTAATTACTAACCTCCTATCCGCAGTCCCCTATATAGGAGACGCCCTAGTCCAATGGATCTGAGGAGGATTCTCTGTAGATAATGCAACACTGACACGATTCTTCGCCTTCCACTTCCTACTACCATTTGTTGTTGCCGCAGCCACTATCATCCACCTACTATTCCTGCACGAAACAGGATCAAACAACCCAGCAGGCCTAAACTCAGACGCAGACAAAATCTCATTCCACCCTTATTTCTCCTACAAGGACCTATTTGGATTTGTAGTTATACTACTAGCACTGACAGCCCTAGCATTATTTTCACCCAACCTCCTGGGCGACCCAGAAAACTTCACCCCCGCAAACCCACTAGTCACGCCTCCCCACATCAAACCCGAATGATACTTCCTATTTGCTTACGCTATTCTACGATCAATCCCCAATAAACTAGGAGGAGTCCTAGCACTCTTATTTTCTATTCTTGTACTAATAGTCGTACCAATCCTCCACACGTCAAAACAACGAGGACTAACATTCCGACCAATTACTCAATTTCTCTTCTGGACCCTAGTCGCAGATATAATCATCCTAACATGAATTGGAGGAATACCAGTTGAACACCCATTCATTATTATTGGGCAAATCGCATCCGTTTTATATTTCGCACTATTCCTGATCCTTATGCCACTAGCAGGATGATTAGAAAATAAAGCACTAGAATGAGCTTGCCCTAGTAGCTTAGTTAAAAGCATCGGTCTTGTAATCCGAAGATCGGAGGTTAAATCCCTCCCTAGTGCCAGAAAAAAGAGATTCTAACTCTCACCCCTGGCTCCCAAAGCCAGAGTTCTAAATTAAACTATTTTCTGTACTATATGGTTTAGTACATATTATGCATAATATTACATTAATGTATTAGTACATTAATGTATAATCACCAACTAAATATTTAGACCATAAAGCAAGTACTAAATTTTAAGACGTACATAAAGCATAACATTGACACTCAGAATTCTATTATTATAAAACGAGTAAGTTCTTGATTCCCTTAAAAATCGTCCTCAAATTTTTCCTTGCGTTATTCAATAAACATCTACTTAGGAAATATTAATGTAGTAAGAAACCACCAACCAGTTTATATAATTGCATAACATGCATGATAGAATCAGGGACAAAAGTGGAGGGTGGTAAATTATGAATTATTACTGGCATCTGATTCTCATTTCACGGGCATGGGAATGTGAATTCCCCATATTAAAATCTATACTGGCATCTGATTCATGGTGTGGTACATATGTCTCGTTACCCACCAAGCCGGGCATTCTCTTATATGCATAGGGGTTCTCCTTTTTATTTCTTTTCAACCGCATTTCAGAGTGCAAGCGCAAGCATTAAATCAAGGTAGAGCATTTCCTTGTTTATAACAATTTAGGTTAATGATTCAAAGACATAACACAAGAATTACATTGATTTATCTCAAGTGCATAACATATTCTCATTCAACACAGCCTTATACTATATGCCCCCTTTTGGTTTTTGCGCGACAAACCCCCCTACCCCCTACGCTCAGTAAATCCTGTTCTCCTTGTCAAACCCCTAAACCAAGGAAGGCTCGACTAAGCGTATCAAAATCAACAAGTTTTGGTAAAGTTAACTTATGCCACCACATTATATATATAACATATACATATTTAACTTTACATTTTCCGCCATAAAAAGCCCAAAATTTAGTAAAAAAATTTACAAACAATTTCAATACTAAAATTTCAAATACAAATTGGC